AATGAATTGCCTGATAAAAGGATTACCTTGATAGGGTAAATCATATAATTGAAAAGTTATATTCATTAAACCAAATTAATGAAATTACATTTAATAGAATTAAACTATTCCCAAAAGTATCAAAAACTTTTGTGCATCTTACACCAAAATGTATTTTTTATAAAAAGATAAGCTAATAAAGCTACTGGGTTCATACCCCATTTATAAAGGTTTTAATCCTTTTCTTTTTAATCTTTAAAAATTCATATAAACTTTTATTTTTTATTACACTAATAAGAGGAACTTTAATTACGATTTCATCAACATCGTGGTTCGGAGCTTGAATAGGTTTAGAAATTAATTTGTTGTCATTTATTCCCTTAATAATAAACACAAATAATCTTCTTTCTTCTGAAGCATCTTTAAAGTATTTTTTAACTCAAGCTTTAGCTTCATCTATTTTATTATTTGGGGTGATTTTTTTCTTTATATTAAGAAATTGAAGAAATCCTACTTTAATTAACTATACAAATTTATTAATTGCTTCATCTCTTTTATTAAAAAGAGGGGCTGCACCTTTTCACTTTTGATTTCCAAGAGTGATAGAAGGATTGTCTTGAAACAATAGATTAATTTTAATAACATGACAAAAAATTGCTCCTATAATTCTTCTTTCTTATTGTTTAAACACTAATTTTTTTATTATTGTTATTATTTTATCTATTTTTATTGGGTCACTAGGGGGTTTAAATCAAACATCTTTACGAAAGTTAATAGCATTTTCCTCTATTAATCATTTAGGTTGGATAGTAGCAGGTATAATAAATAGAGAAAACTTATGAATGATCTATTTTATGTTTTATAGTTTTCTTTCAATAGCAATTATTTTTATATTTAATAATTTTAAATTATTTAACATTAATCAAATATTTGGCTTGTTTAATAGAAATTCTATTGTAAAATTTTTAATATTTTTATCTCTATTATCTTTAGGGGGTTTACCTCCATTTATAGGATTTTTACCAAAATGATTAATTATCGAATCATTAATTAGAATAAATATATTTTTTCTTCTTACTTTGATAGTAACTTTTACTTTAATTACTCTATTTTTTTATTTACGAATTTGTTATGCAGCTTTTCTTTTAAATCATAACGAAAATAATTGAACTTATAGAAGTTTTTATTTTAATAAAAATTATTTAATTTGTTTAATCTTTGGTTTTATTTCAATTTCAGGGTTAATCATAATTAATCTTTTGTATTGATTACTTTAAAGGCTTTAAGTTAATAAAACTAATAGCCTTCAAAGCTATAAATATTAGTAAAAATCTTTTAAGCCTTAGTAAATATTATTTACTCCTTTAGAATTGCAGTCTAATATCATTATTGACTATGAGGCCAATCCTGATTAAAGAGAATAAATTCCCATAGATAGATTTACAGTCTATTGCCTAAACTTCAGCCATTTAATCTTATAAATTAAAATTGCGACAATGATTATTTTCTACAAATCACAAAGATATTGGAACTTTATATTTTATTTTTGGAGCTTGAGCTGGAATAGTAGGTACTTCCCTTAGTATCTTAATTCGAGCTGAGTTAGGTCATCCTGGTTCTTTAATTGGAGATGATCAAATTTATAATGTAATTGTAACAGCACATGCTTTTGTAATAATTTTTTTTATAGTTATACCTATTATAATTGGAGGATTTGGAAACTGATTAGTTCCCCTAATATTGGGGGCCCCTGATATAGCTTTCCCTCGAATAAATAATATAAGTTTTTGACTTTTACCTCCTTCATTAACACTTCTTCTTGCTAGTTCAATTGTTGAAAACGGGGCGGGGACAGGATGAACTGTCTATCCACCTCTTTCTTCAGGAATTGCTCATGCTGGAGCATCAGTTGATTTAGCAATTTTTTCTTTACATTTAGCTGGAATTTCTTCTATTCTAGGAGCAGTAAATTTTATTACTACAGTAATTAATATACGTTCTAGTGGAATTACTTTAGATCGAATACCTTTATTTGTTTGATCAGTAGTTATTACAGCAGTATTATTACTTCTTTCATTACCAGTTTTAGCAGGTGCTATTACAATACTTTTAACTGATCGAAATTTAAATACTTCATTCTTTGATCCTGCTGGAGGGGGTGATCCAATTCTTTACCAACATTTATTTTGATTTTTTGGGCATCCTGAAGTTTATATTTTAATTTTACCAGGATTTGGTATAATTTCTCATATTATTAGACAAGAAAGTGGAAAGAAGGAAACATTCGGAGCTTTAGGAATAATTTATGCTATATTAGCTATTGGATTATTAGGTTTCGTTGTATGAGCTCATCATATATTTACAGTAGGTATAGACGTTGATACTCGGGCTTATTTTACTTCTGCTACTATAATTATTGCTGTACCTACTGGTATTAAGATTTTCAGTTGATTAGCAACTCTTCACGGTACCCAAATAAATTATTCTCCTTCTCTACTTTGAGCTTTAGGATTTGTATTTTTATTTACAGTAGGAGGATTAACAGGTGTGGTCCTTGCTAATTCTTCTATTGATATTGTTTTACATGATACTTATTATGTTGTTGCTCATTTTCATTATGTTCTTTCTATAGGAGCAGTTTTTGCTATTATAGCAGGATTTGTTCATTGATACCCATTATTTACAGGATTAACATTAAATGAAGAATGATTAAAATCTCAATTTGTAATTATATTTTTAGGAGTTAATTTAACATTCTTTCCCCAACATTTCTTAGGGTTAGCTGGTATACCTCGTCGTTATTCTGATTATCCAGATGCTTATACTTCTTGAAATGTAGTTTCAACAATTGGATCTACTATTTCTTTATTTGGTATTTTATTCTTTTTATTTATTATTTGAGAAAGTATAATTTCTTACCGAATGCCTCTCTATCCTATTCAATTAAATTCTTCTATTGAATGATACCAAAATCTTCCACCCGCAGAACATAGTTATGCTGAATTACCTTTATTAACTAATTTCTAATATGGCAGATTAGTGCAACGGATTTAAGCTCCGTATATAAAGTTTATTACTTTTGTTAGAAAAATAATGGCAACATGATCTAATTTTGGTCTTCAAGACAGAGCTTCTCCTTTAATAGAACAGTTAAACTTTTTTCATGATCATACTATATTAATTTTAATTTTAATTACTATTTTAGTTGGTTATTTAATAGCAATACTTTGTTTTAATAGTTTTACAAATCGTTATCTTTTACACGGACAAACTATTGAAGTAATTTGAACAATTCTTCCAGCTATTGTTTTAATATTTATTGCAATACCTTCTTTACGTTTACTTTATTTATTAGACGAAATTAATGACCCAGCAATTACTTTAAAAACAGTAGGTCATCAATGATACTGAAGTTATGAGTATTCAGATTTTTTAAATATTGAATTTGATTCTTATATAATTCCCACTAACGAACTTGAAATAAATAGTTTTCGTTTATTAGAAGTTGACAATCGAATTGTTTTACCTGTTAATAATCAAATTCGAATTTTAGTTTCAGCAGCAGATGTCCTTCATTCATGAACAGTACCGGCATTAGGAGTTAAGGTTGATGCAACTCCAGGTCGTCTTAATCAAACTAATTTTTTAATAAATCGACCAGGATTATTTTTTGGTCAGTGTTCAGAAATTTGTGGAGCTAATCATAGTTTTATACCTATTGTAATTGAAAGAGTACCGACTAATTACTTTATTAAGTGAATTTCTAATTTAAACTAAACTTCATTAGATGACTGAAAAGCAAGTAGTGGTCTCTTAAACCATATAATAGTAGTTTAGCAACTACTTCTAATGATTTTTTTTAAAAAATTAGTTAAATAAATAACTTTAGTATGTCAAACTAAGATTATCAATAAATTGATATTTTTTGATTCCACAAATAGCCCCTATTAGTTGATTAGTTTTATTTTTAGTTTTTTCTATTACATTAATTTTATTTAATGTATTAAATTACTATTGTATTTTACCAAAAAATTTAAGAACTTCAGAAAAGAAGAATTCTTTTTTAACATCTCCCCTTAATTGAAAATGATAACAAATTTATTTTCTGTTTTTGATCCCTCTACTACTATTTTTAATCTTTCGTTAAACTGATTAAGAACTTTCATTGGATTATTAATTATTCCTTGTTCTTATTGATTTATACCTTCTCGATTTAACATTATTTGAAATAATGTTCTTTTAACTTTACATAAGGAATTTAAAACATTATTAGGGCCTACAGGTCATAATGGAAGTTCTTTTATTTTTATTTCTTTATTTAGTTTAATTGTATTTAATAATTTTTTAGGTTTATTTCCTTATATCTTTACTAGTACTAGTCACCTAACATTAACATTAGCATTAGCATTACCTCTTTGATTAAGTTTTATAATTTATGGTTGAATTAATCATACACAACATATATTTGCTCACTTAGTTCCTCAAGGAACTCCTTCTGTTCTTATACCTTTTATGGTTTGTATTGAAACTATTTCTAATATTATTCGACCAGGAACATTGGCTGTTCGATTAGCTGCTAATATAATTGCAGGACATTTATTATTAACTTTATTAGGAAATACAGGAAATTCGTTATCTTTTTATTTAGTTTCTTTATTAGTAATAGCTCAAATTGCATTATTAGTATTAGAATCAGCTGTTGCGATTATTCAATCTTATGTATTTGCAGTATTAAGAACTCTTTACTCTAGAGAAGTAAATTAATATTTATTTTAAATTTATTTTTAAATAATGTCAACACATGCAAATCATCCATTCCATTTAGTAGATTACAGTCCATGACCTTTAACAGGAGCAATTGGAGCAATAACAACTGTCTCAGGTTTAGTAAAATGATTCCATCAATACGATAATTCTTTATTTATTCTAGGAAACGTTATTACAATTTTAACAATATATCAATGATGACGAGATGTTTCACGAGAAGGAACTTTTCAAGGGCTTCATACATTCCCAGTAACATTAGGGTTACGATGAGGAATGATTTTATTTATTGTCTCAGAAATTTTTTTTTTCGTTAGATTTTTTTGAGCTTTTTTTCATAGTAGTCTTTCTCCATCTATTGAATTAGGAAGAGCTTGACCTCCAATAGGAATTGTAGCTTTTAATCCATTCCAAGTACCTCTTTTAAATACAGCAATTTTATTAGCTTCAGGGGTAACTGTAACTTGAGCACACCATGGAATAATGGAAGGAAATCACTCTCAAACAACGCAAGGGTTATTTTTTACAGTAATTTTAGGAATCTATTTTTCTATCTTACAGGCTTATGAATATATTGAAGCACCTTTTTGTATTGCTGATGCAGTTTACGGATCAACATTTTACATAGCTACAGGATTTCACGGACTTCATGTATTAATCGGAACTTCATTTTTATTAGTTTGTTTAATCCGACATGTTCAGTCTCATTTTTCTAAAAATCATCATTTTGGGTTTGAAGCTGCAGCTTGATACTGACATTTTGTAGACGTAGTTTGATTATTCCTTTATGTTTCTATTTACTGATGAGGTAGATAAATTTATATAGTATAGAAGTATATGTGACTTCCAATCACAAGGCCTAAATAAAATTTTAGTATAAATAATTTTTTCAATAATTTCTATTGCTTCTGTAGTTATAGCTATTGCTATAATTGTAATAATTTTAGCTTCATTACTTTCAAAAAAAGCTTTAACTGATCGAGAAAAATGTTCACCTTTCGAGTGTGGATTTGATCCTATAAATTCTTCTCGACTACCTTTCTCTATTCGATTTTTTTTAATTGCCATTATTTTTTTAATTTTTGATGTAGAAATTGCTTTAATCTTACCTATAATTATAATTATTAAATTTTCTAATTTATTTATATGAACAATAACAAGATTAATTTTTATTTTTATTTTATTAATTGGATTATATCATGAATGAAATCAGGGAGCATTAAATTGATCTTCATAAATTTTAGGGTTGTAGTTAATTATAACATTTGATTTGCATTCAAAAAGTATTGATTTATTCAATCTACCTTATTTATTAAATTTTTATAAAGAATATGAAGCGATAAATTGCAATTAGTTTCGACCTAGTTTTAGGTGAAATTAATTCACCCTTATTCTTTTTAATTGAAGCCAAATAGAGGCTTATCACTGTTAATGATAGAAATGAATTCTAAATTCCAATTAAGGAAATATGTTGATCAAGAAAAAGCTGCTAACTTTTCACTTTAATGGTTTAATTCCATTTATATTTCTTTATTTTTATTTATATAGTTTATAAAAACATTACATTTTCACTGTAAAAATAAAGATTTTTTCTTTTATAGATTAACTAAATTTAATTATTTAATATTCAAAGATTAAATAAATCTCCATAGCATCTTCAGTGCCATACTCTAATTATAAGCTATTTGAATAAATTATAAAACTAACAATCTAACTAAAATAATAATTCATAATACAAATCTTATAAGATAAATCTTTAAATTATTATTTTGTAAAAATTGATTAAATATTGAAAAATAACTTATAATTTTATAAATATGTTGGCCTCCAAAATATTCTCTTCATCCTTGATCGAAGCTTTTAATTACTCTTATCCCTAAAAGTAATGGGTAAAAAATTGAACCTCTTGTAGCTAAAGTAGGTATAAATCATATTGAACTTATAAAAAAACTAGAAAAATAATTATTTAAAGATTTATTATAAAAATATAAAGAAACATTAGAAACTAAATATCCTAATACACCTCCTGTAATACAAACAAATAAAGTCAAGAATTTTAATAAAGGAGGTAAACAGATTATTGAAGGATTAGGAAAAATTAATCATCTTAATATTCTCCCCCCTACAACAGCTATTACTAATAACCCTGTTATTCCCTTTGATATTGTTCATGCTTCATCATTTAAACAATGAAGAGAACTTGTATTAAAATCCCCAGTTAAAGAATAATATACCAATCGAAAAGAATAACAAACAGTTAACCCAGTAGAAAAAAAAAATAAAAAGAAAGAAAACATATTTACATAAGAAAGACTTACTATTTCTAAAATTAAATCCTTTGAATAAAACCCAGCTAAAAAAGGCATTCCACAAAGAGCTAAATTAGCAACATTTAAACAAGAAGTTGTATAAGGCATATGAATAGATAAACACCCTATATCTCGAATATCTTGTGAATTTTTTATGTTATGAATAATAGCACCGGCACATATAAATAATAAAGCCTTAAATAGAGCGTGAGTCAATAAATGAAAAAAAGCTAATTTAGGAAATCCTATTGCTAAAATTCTTATTATTAAACCTAATTGTCTTAAAGTAGAAAGAGCAATAATTTTTTTTAAATCAAATTCAAAATTAGCCCCTAATCCAGCTATAAATATTGTTAATCCAGAAATTAATAACAAGGTTCTTCCCATTCAAGTGTCAGTAAATAAAATATTAAACCGAATTAATAAATATACCCCTGCCGTAACTAAAGTAGAAGAATGGACTAAAGCAGATACAGGAGTAGGAGCTGCTATAGCTGCTGGAAGTCATGAAGAAAAAGGAATTTGAGCTCTTTTTGTTATAGCTGCTAAAATTACTAAAACTCCAATAATTTGTATTTCTATATCATTTTTTATTATTTCAATATAAAAAATATAATTTCAGCTTCCATAATTTAATATTCAAGCAATTGCTAAAAGAAGAGCAACATCACCAATTCGATTAGATAAGGCTGTTAATATACCAGCATTATAAGACTTTACATTTTGAAAATAAATAACTAAACAATAAGAAACTAAACCTAACCCATCTCATCCTAAAAGAATTCTGATTAAATTAGGACTAATAATTAATATTATTATAGAAAAAACAAATAATAATACTAATAAAATAAAACGATTAATATTTATATCTTGTGCTATATATTCTTTTCTGTAAAAAATTACTAAAGAAGAAATAAATAAAACAAAAGATATAAATATCAATCTTATTCAATCGAATAGAAAAGTTATAACAATAGAAGAAGAATGGAGGGAAATTAGCTCTCATTCAATAAAATAAATTAAATCATTAATTAGAAAATTTAATCTAAAAATAAATAAACTCATTCTTAAAGAAAAAAGACTAATAAAACTGATTAAACAAATTGAAATTAAAGACACGATCTAAAATGAATTTATATTCATATCATTGACACCACAAATCAATATTTTTATTAAACTATTTAAATATATTTTTTAAAGTCAAAAAATGCACACATCTCTCTTTAAAATTAATAAATTTAAAGGAAATCAATGTAATAATAAAACTAAATATTCTCGAACGTATCCAGTTGAAAAAGCAAATATTCCTGAAAATAATTTTCCATGTTGACTAAAAGAATAAAGATAAAGCGTATAAGCAGCACTAAAAAAAGATAGAAGTGCTAATGCTAATATAGATACCCATGATCAACTAACTAATCTATTTAATAAACTAATTTCCCCTAATAAATTTAATGTAGGAGGAGCAGCTATATTACTAGAACAAAGTAAAAATCATCATAAAGCTATTCTTGGCATAAAATTTAATATTCCCTTATTAATTAATAAACTTCGTCTCCCCATTCGTTCATAAGATATATTAGCTAAACAGAATAATCCTGAAGAACAAAGTCCATGAGCAATTATTAAGGTATAAGCTCCTCTAACCCCTCAATATGTTAAAGTTAAAAGACCCCCAAGAACAATTCCTATATGAGCGACAGAAGAATAAGCAATTAATGCCTTTAAATCTGTTTGACGTAAACAAACTAATCTAATTAAAACTCCTCCAACTAATCTAATTGTAATTCATCAATAATTAAATAAAAGACCATTTATTACTAAAAAAGGAAAAACACGTAATAATCCATATCCTCCTAATTTTAAAAGAATTCCTGCTAAAATTATTGAACCTGCAACAGGTGCTTCAACATGAGCTTTTGGGAGTCATAAATGAACTAAAAATATAGGTATTTTTACTAAAAAAGCAAAAATTATAGCTAAATAAAATAAAGAATAATATATAGAATAATTAGTTAACAGGAATATATTTATTGAATTAGAAAAATTAAATAAATAAAAAATTGCAACCAATAAAGGTAAAGAAGCTAATAATGTATAAAATAATAAATATATTCCAGCTTGTAATCGTTCAGGTTGATAACCTCATCCTAAAATTAAAAATAAAGTAGGAATTAATCTTCTTTCAAAAAATAAATAAAATAAAAATAAATTTGAAGTTCTAAAAGTTAAAAATAATATAGTTAACAAAAATAAAATAATAAACAAAAAAAAATTTGAATAATTTTTTAAACGATAAACACCTTCTCTAGCTCTTAATATTAAAGCACAAATTCAAAATCTTAAAAGAATTAAACCGTAAGAAATAACGTCTGAACCTAAAAAATAACTTATATTTATTCAATAATTATTATAAAAATTTATAGCGATAAAAAGAAAAGAAATTAAAAATAAAAAATTTTGTACCATTCAAAATCTTTTTTTTAAAAAACATATAGGAGTTATAAATATTAATATAAATAAAAATTTTAACATTGTAAAATAGAAAAAGAATTAAAATAATCGTTTCCATGAGTACGAATTATTGAAACTAAAATAGAAAGACCTAAAGCACCTTCACAAACTCTAAAAGTTAAAAATATTATTCTAAAATAAGTTTCATGATTATATATATTTAAGTATATAAATAAAAATAAAAATAATCTTAAAACAATAAATTCTAAACTTAATAAAGTAGATAAAAGATGTTTTCGATTAGAAACAAATATAATTACCCCTCTAAAAAATAAATATAAAGGTAAAAATCAATTAATAAATGTCAACATTAGTTTTAATAGTTTAATAAAAACATCGGTCTTGTAAATCGAAAATAAGAAATTTTCTTTTAAAACTTCAGGAAAAGAGAAACCCCTATCATTAATCCCCAAAATTAATATTTTAAATAAACTATTTCCTGATATTTTACAATTTATTATTTCCTTAGTAAGATTAATTTCTAGAACAATTTTTATACAAATAAAACATCCTATAGCGATAGGGTTAATACTATTAGTACAAACAGCTTTAATTTGTTTAGTTACAGGAAACTATAGAAAAACTTTTTGATTTTCTTATGTTTTATTTTTAATTTTTTTAGGTGGTATATTAGTCTTATTTATTTATGTAACTTCATTAGCATCAAATGAAATATTCTCATTTTCTATAAAAATTTTTATTACTTCTTTTATTATCTTAATATTTTCATTATTTATAATATTTGTTATAGATAATAGAATAATTGCTAATTTTTTATCAAATAATGAAGTTTATTCGATAATAGATATAAAATCATTTATTAATGAAAATACTGTTTCTTTAAACAAACTTTATAATTTTCCAACTAATATATTAACTATTTTATTAATTAACTATTTATTTTTAACTTTAATTGCAGTAGTAAAAATTACAAACATTTACGAGGGGCCTTTACGACCAAAGTATTAATAAACAAATGAATAAACCTTTACGACTTAGACACCCATTATTTAAAATTATAAATAATGCTTTAGTTGACTTACCAGCCCCATCAAATATTTCAAGTTGATGAAACTTCGGTTCATTATTAGGATTATGTTTAATTGTTCAAATTGCAACAGGACTTTTCTTAGCTATACATTATACTGCTGATATTGAAACAGCTTTCAATTCTGTAAATCATATTTGCCGTGATGTAAATTATGGTTGATTACTTCGAACACTTCATGCTAACGGAGCTTCATTTTTTTTTATTTGTATCTACCTTCATGTAGGGCGAGGAATTTATTATGGCTCTTATTTATATGTGCCTACATGATCTGTAGGTGTTCTTTTATTATTTCTAGTAATAGGAACAGCTTTTATAGGATATGTACTTCCATGAGGACAAATATCTTTTTGAGGGGCTACAGTTATTACTAATCTTCTTTCTGCTATTCCTTATTTAGGAACAGATTTAGTTCAATGACTATGAGGAGGATTTGCAGTTGATAACGCTACTTTAACTCGATTTTTTACTTTTCATTTTCTTTTACCTTTTATTGTTGCAGCTATAACTATAATTCATCTATTATTTTTACATCAAACAGGGTCTAATAATCCCTTAGGAATTAATAGAAATATTGATAAGATTCCTTTTCACCCTTATTTTTCTTTTAAGGATATCTTTGGTTTTATTGTAATAATTATATTTTTATTATTATTAACTTTAATTTCTCCTTACGGACTAGGAGACCCAGATAATTTTATTCCCGCAAATCCATTAGTTACTCCACCACATATTCAACCTGAATGATATTTTTTATTTGCTTATGCAATTTTACGTTCAATTCCTAATAAGTTAGGAGGTGTAATCGCTTTAGTTTTATCTATTGCTATTTTATTTATTTTACCTTTCACAAACGTTAGAAAGTTTCGAGGGATTCAATTTTATCCTGTAAATCAATTTTTATTTTGAAGTATACTTATTATCGTAATTCTTTTAACATGAATTGGAGCCCGACCTGTTGAAGACCCTTATATTATTACAGGTCAAATTTTAACAGTTGTATATTTTTCTTATTTTTTAATTAATCCTTTAGTTTCTAAATGATGAGATAATTTATTAAATTAATTATTTATATAATTTTAACTAGTTAATGAGCTTGAATAAGCATATGTTTTGAAAACATAATATAGAAATAATTAATTTTCTATTAGCTTTTATTTACTAAAAATTATTATTTTAAAATAAAGATAAAAGAAAAATCTTAAATCCAATAAATAAAAATAAATAATTTAATGAAAAAGGTAAAAATCTTTTTCAAGCTAAAAATATTAATTTATCATAACGGAACCGAGGTAAAGTCCCACGCACTCAGATAAATATAAAAGAAACAACAGCTAATTTAATAAAAAAAAGAAAAGAATAAACATCTCCTCCTAGGAAAACTACAGCAAATAATATTCTTATAAATAAAATTCTTGCATATTCTGCTAAAAAAATTAATGCAAAACCCCCTCTTCTATATTCAACATTAAATCCAGAAACTAATTCAGATTCCCCTTCAGCAAAATCAAAAGGAGTTCGATTAGTTTCAGCTAAAGAAGAAGCAAATCAAACTAAAGCTAAAGGAAAACATAAAAATAAAAATCATAAATAATTTTGATAAATATTAAAATATATAAAATTATAATTTCCAATTAAAAAAATTATAGAGAGTATAATTAAAGCTAATCTTACTTCATAAGAGATAGTCTGTGCAACAGCCCGTAATCCCCCTAATAAAGCATAATTTGAATTTGAAGATCACCCAGCAATTATTACTGTATAAACACCTATTCTTGTACAACAAAGAAAAAATAAAACACCTAAATTAAAAGAATAAAGTTTTACTAAATAAGGAATACAGAGCCAAATAAATAAAGATAAAAATAAAGAAAAAATCGGTGAAAAATAATAAGTTAAATAATTAGATATTAAAGGATAAGTTTGTTCCTTTGTAAATAACTTAATTGCATCACTAAAAGGTTGAGGAATTCCTATAAAACCTACTTTATTAGGTCCTTTACGAATTTGGATATAACCTAATACTTTACGTTCTAATAAAGTTAAAAAAGCTACACCAACTATTACACAAATAATCAATAATAAACTTCCGATAAAAGGTATTAATAAATCAATTAACATCAATACTATTTGTAATAATAAATTACATATATAAATTCTAAATTTATTGCACTAATCTGCCAAAATAGTTATTCATTCTATTTATTTTATTTTAATATTTTTATTTATTTTAATTTAATTCTTTTTATAAAAATTGTTATTTTAAATATTTGGTCCTTTCGTACTAAAATATTTTTATTTAATTAAAGATAGAAACCAACCTGGCTCACGCCGGTCTGAACTCAGATCATGTAAGAATTAAAAGGTCGAACAGACCTAAATTTTAAACTTCTACACCTAAAATAATTCTTAGTCCAACATCGAGGTCGCAATCTTTTTTATCGATATGAACTCTCTAAAAAAATTACGCTGTTATCCCTAAAGTAACTTAAATTTTTAATCGATAAAATCGGATCAATAAATCATAAATTAATGTATAAAAAATTTAAGAGTTTTTTAAATCTTATTGTCACCCCAACAAAACAATTATCAAAATAAAATTTAAATAATTCTTCATAAATAATAGATTATAATTGTAAAGCTTTATAGGGTCTTCTCGTCTTTTAATTTTATTTTAGCGTTTTAACTAAAAAATAAAATTCAATTTTAAATTTTTATGATACAGCTTATACTTCATTCAACCATTCATACGAGCCTCCAATTAAAAGACTAATGATTATGCTACCTTTGCACGGTCAAAATACCGCGGCCCTTCAATTATTTTCAGTGGGCAGGTTAGACTTTTTATTTATTTCTAAAAAGACATGTTTTTGATAAACAGGTGAGTATAAAATTTTGCCGAATTCATTATAAAAACCTATCAGGTTTAAATTTTTTTAACATTTTTATTTACTAATTTTATCATAATTTCTTTACTTTTATTATTTAAGTAAATATTCTAATAAAAAATTTAAATTTTTACTAAATATTAATTTATTAAAAATAAATTATAACATAATTATTAATGGTAGCTATTTATAAGCTTACATTTTTTAATTAAAATTTAAAAATTATAAAAATTTATTTTAAAGCTCATCCCTTAAAATATTCATATAAAAAACTTATTTATTTATAAAAATAAATAAATAATTTGAAATATGTAAATTTAATTTATTTCTTAGAAAACTAGATATATTTAAGAACGAATAACGTTTCATTTCTAATAATTTATTATTAATACTTATGCTACAGTAACTAAATTAAACTATTAAATCTCTTAAAATCGAGAAAAATAAATACTTATTATTTAATTAATAAACCCTGATACACAAGGTACAAAAAATTAATTTTTCTTTTAAAATAAAAATTTTTCAAATTATTTCAATTTTCTTTTACAATACTAATAAACTATTATTAAAATTATTTTTTCTTTATAAATATACTAAAAAAATTAAACTATAAAATTATTTTTATTATTTAAAATATATAAATACTTAAATTATTAATAAATAAATATTAATTTCAATCTAAAACGATTTGCACGTATTTCTTTTCAATGTAAACGAAATGCTTTACTAATTAAGCTTTAAATTGTCATTCTAGATACACCTTCCGGTACATCTACTATGTTACGACTTATCTCATTTTAAATTTTTATAATAATGAGAGCGACGGGCGATGTGTGCATGTTTTAGAGCTTTAATCAATTAATTTTTATTTATTAATTTACTATCAAATCCTCCTTCAAATTTTTAAATTTTAAAAAATTATTCATTTAACTAATTTTTATTGTAACCCATTTCTACTTAAACATAAACTGCACCTTGACCTGACATCGTTTTTAATAAAAATTTAAGAAAATTATTTTCTCTCCTAAGATATTCTGATGACGGCGATATACAAATTGATTACAAATTTAAGTAAGATATTCGTGGATTATCGATTACAGAACAAGTTCCTCTGAATAGACTAAAACACCGCCAAATTCTTTAAGTTTCAAGATTATATCTAATACTACTCTAGCATTTTTATTTTACCTTTTAAATAATAGGGTATCTAATCCTAGTTTAAATTTAAAATTTCATAGCTTAAATAACTTTTTTAATAAAAATAATAAAAATTTTAAAATTTCACCTAAAAAATTTTTGATTATTTTTTTATTAATTAACATTTAACTAATACTAATAAAATTTACTTGTATTATTTGTATAACCGCGGTAGCTGGCACAAATTTGACCAATACTAATAAAAATTACTATATCAAAATTTCTTTTATTTTATAATATTGATTACTGCGAATAAATAAAAATTAATATTTCTTTAAGAAATAATAAAATTCACAAAAAATTTTACATGTAAAATAATTTTAAAGTAAATTCTTTAGCAAGAATAAAACATTTAGTCAAATTTTAATTTATAAAAAAGAATACTTTTAAAAAAATATTAAATGATTCTATTTTAATAATTAATAGTTGGTATTTTTTTAAAAAAATTAATATTAAAAATATCTATAAAATTTTTTAGATAAAATAATAAAAAAAAGTACAATTCCTCCCTATTTATGAAGAAAATAACTTCAAATAAAAATTTTATCCCTTAATAAAATTTTTAAATAAAGAAGTTATTTTAAAAATAATATAATTTTAATTAAATATTTTAAAAAAATCCCTTATTTTTTTTTTTTTTTTTAATTTATATTATATTTATAATAAATAAATATTATTTATTCATTTTATAAAATAAATTAGAATTTAATTTTTTTATTTAGTGATTTTTTTATATTAGATAATTTAAATTTATTAATAATAAAGTA